GGATACCTTGTAATCCAGTAATTCCCGCTCGTTCCCCTAATTGCAATTAAACTCGGCCCAATCTTTTACTAAAAGGATTGAGCCGAATAAAGAATGAAGATCCTATCTATTTGCATATATCTTGCATATATCAGTACATACCTTACCTATTTATATATATACAAGATCTAAATACAATATATACAAGATCTAAATACAAGATAAGATCTAAGACTAAACAACTCAATGCTTCTATTGTTGGATCCATAATTAATCCTATGGATCCTTAGGATTGGTGGATCATTTTATATCCCGTAGTTTCGGACCATAGATCAAGCCAAGGGTCACAACTCCTTCTACCCATCCTGTATATTGTCCCTTTCATTCCGTGTTGCAATAGGCACTTAATATTCTATTATACGAGATTCTACGAAAATGAATTCTTCATAGGAGGGGGCAAATATTTATCTTTTCGATGAGAATTTGTACATGACATGGGAGAAACCCCTCTTTAATTGAAGAAAAGGTTCCATCATATATAGTGAATTGATACCCCGGATTCCCAGAATCATTTCTTTCAATGCTCACTCGTTATTAGTTAATGATCCTAGTAATTGGATCTATATGCTTATTCCGATAGGAAATGAAATAGTAAAATGATTATTCATCGAATGACTATTCATCTATTGTATTTTCAAATAGGGGGCAGGAAGGCTCTATGGAAAAATGGTGGTTCAATTCAATATTGTCTAACGAGGAGTTAGAACACAGGTGTGGGCTAAGTAAATCAATGGACAGTCTTGGCTGTCCTATTGGAAATACCAGTGGAAGTGAAGACCCCATTCTAAATGATACGGATAAAAACATTCCTAGTTGGAGCGATAGTGGCAGTTATAGTTGCAGTAATGTTGATCATTTTTTAGGTGTCAGGGACATTTGGAGTTTCATCTCTGATGAAACTTTTTTAGTTAGGGATAGTAATGGTAACAGTTATTCCGTATATTTTGATATTGAAAATCAGATTTTTGAGATTGACAATGATAGTTCTTTTCTGAGTGAACTAGAAAGTTCTTTTTCTAGTTATCTGAATAATGGGTCTAAGAGTGACAATCGCTACTATGATTGTGACATGTATGATACTAAATATAGTTGGAATAATCACATTAATAGTTGCATTGATAGTTATCTTCGTTCTGAAATCCGTATTGATAGTTACATTTATAGTTATATTTGTAGTGGTGAAAGTATAAGTGGTAGTGATAGTGGGAATTCTAATATAAGAACTGGCGGTAATGACAGTGATATAGGAGAAGGATCGAATGATTTCGATATAAATCAAAAATACAGACATTTATGGGTTCAATGCGAAAATTGTTATGGATTAAATTATAAGAAATTTTTTAAGTCAAAAATGAATATTTGTGAACAATGTGGATATCATTTGAAAATGAGTAGTTCAGATAGAATCGAACTTTCGATTGATCCGGACACTTGGGATCCTATGGATGAAGACATGGTCTCTATCGACCCCATTGAATTTCACTCGGAAGAGGAGCCTTATAGAGATCGTATCGATTCGTATCAAAGAAAGACAGGTTTAACTGAGGCTGTTCAAACAGGCATAGGTCAACTAAACGGTATTCCCATAGCAATGGGGGTTATGGATTTTGAGTTCATGGGAGGTAGTATGGGATCCGTAGTAGGCGAGAAAATCACCCGTTTGATCGAGTATGCTACTAATAGATCTTTACCTGTTATTATGGTGTGTGCTTCTGGAGGAGCACGCATGCAAGAAGGAAGTTTGAGCTTGATGCAAATGGCTAAAATATCTTCCGCTTTATATGATTATCAATCAAATAAAAAGTTATTCTATGTATCAATCCTTACATCTCCTACAACCGGTGGAGTGACAGCCAGTTTTGGTATGTTGGGAGATATCATTATTGCTGAACCCAATGCCTACATTGCATTTGCGGGTAAAAGAGTAATTGAACAAACATTGAATAAGACAGTACCCGAGGGTTCACAAGCGGCTGAGTATTCATTCCATAAGGGCTTATTTGATCCAATCGTACCACGTAACCCTTTAAAAGGTGTTCTGAGTGAGTTATTTCAGCTACACGGTTTCTTTCCCTTGACTCAAAATTAAAGTAGAGCACTAGTACTAGGCTCAGTTATTTGTAGCGAACTTTAGTTCATCGCAATCAAAGTCCAAATAAGAAGAATGGGGTTTTCTTTGGTGACATAAGTTCTATAGTCAGAATCAGAAGTTTCGGATAATTACTTTTTTGATTTTTATTTTCTCCAGATTTTTTATCCTACCCCTATTGATGATTAGAAATCAGGAACCCTCTATAAAATAAAGAGGAGAAAAGAGTGAATTCTTCCTTCCGCGGAATAGAATTGGGAAAATGAAAAGAATTTCATGTTCCCTTCCTTCTTACGTATTAATATATAGAATAATGAAAATCTATAATAGAAATGTTGCATATTTCTATATCTATATCTCCCGAGAACCTCCTTTTTTTTACTATGAATCCCTGTTGGATCGGATTCTAACGAATCCTTAGGGAACTCGTAAGAAACTCTTTATTATAAGATAAGGACGGGAGAACAAGAATAAAAAGCGGATTATCATACATATATTTTGTGTAGAAAGATGAATAGGTACACTTATTTAGTTCTACATTCCTTGCACTTATTATATACTTATAATAAATATACTTATCATAAGATATATTTCTAACAAGTACAAATTTATAACAAGTACAAATATTAAATCGAGGCGCCTATTCTATGACAGATTTCAATTTACCCTCTATTTTTGTGCCTTTAGTGGGCCTAGTATTTCCGGCAATTGCAATGGCTTCTTTATCTCTTCATGTTCAAAAAAACAAAATTGTTTAGATCCGATGGGATCAAATCTCATCAATTTATTTTAACACTTGGACTTGGATCATAATACAGATATCTTTTAGTGGAATAGGGTACGGTACGACATGTGACTCCCTCCGAGCACAAATAAAAAAGCTGTTATTGTTATGCATGCAGATCCATGATATATGGATAAATGCATGTATATTATATGTGGGTATAGCTGTTTTTGTTTTCAAATAGATCAGCGAATATCTGAAATAGAAAGTCAATGTATCTATATGTATGTAGATATACATAGTGGGATCATATGAAGGGGATGTTATTATTTTATATCTAACCAATTCGATGAATTACTCCTAATGGTTTACATCATAATAGTGCTAGTTGATGAGAGTTACTTCGGGATCAAAACAAAAAAAAGTAAAGTCAAATTCATTTGGCTTATTCTATTCTCTCAATTCCAATAGAATGCAACTGGATCGAGTATGAACTGGCAATCCGAACGTATATGGATAGAACTTATAACGGGGTCTCGAAAAACAAGTAATTTCTGCTGGGCCTGTATCCTTTTTTTAGGTTCACTAGGATTCTTATTGGTTGGAACTTCCAGTTATCTTGGTAGGAATCTGATATCCGTATTTCCCTCTCAGGAAATCCTTTTTTTTCCCCAAGGAATCGTGATGTCTTTCTATGGGATCGCTGGTCTGTTCATTAGTTCCTATTTGTGGTGCACAATTTCGTGGAATGTAGGTAGTGGTTATGATCTTTTTGATAGAAAAGAAGGAATAGTGTGTATTTTTCGTTGGGGATTTCCTGGAATAAATCGTCGCATCTTCCTTCGATTCCTTATGAGAGATATCCAGTCAATCAGAATGGAAGTTAAAGAGGGTCTTTATCCTCGTCGTGTCCTTTATATGGAAATCAGAGGCCAGGGAGCCATTCCCTTGACTCGTACCGATGAGAATTTTACTCCACGAGAAATTGAACAAAAAGCTGCTGAATCGGCCTATTTCTTGCGCGTACCAATTGAAGTATTTTGAAATGAACTGAAGAATGAATGCTTTCTCCGCATGAGGGAAGGAACTCAGGAATCCCCTTTTTAATATAACTGAAGTTTCTTCGGAACGTTTATTCGAGCAAAACATGTTCGATTCTATTTCCCCCGTTCCGTTGGTAATACCGTTGTGTTGTGGCCCATAGAATAAAGCAGGCGGACGAATACGGAACAACCATAATAAGAAGCTATTTTTATCCACCAAAACAAAAACTCTTTTTTTTACATATGGAACTAAACTCAATTCTTTCATACTAGTAACAAATCTAATAAGTATGTATTCATCACACATATCAGAACATTTCGGAATACAGTATAGAATTCATCTTTTTAGGACCAATATTTTGAATTGATACGTTAGATATAGATGGATCGTATCTCGTAAATTATCTCTCTTTCGTCAATCGATGTTTCTTTTTTTTTTATCCTTTCTTTTGCTCCTTGATGACCAAACGATTGGATCTCTCATAACTATTCAATTTCTCTCTTGTTTTGCCACCCATTTCGGATTTCATCATCAATATTCTTCAGAAATATCCCCTCAATTATTCCTGGGCTGTGGGTAGCCAGTGAAACATTTCGAAATAATTGATTGATCCAGGGGGAGTTCTTTCGTCTCGAAATCCGAATAATATTCATTACTTCAAGTGGTTTTTCGGGCATTCATCGAAAGGAACAAATGAAGATACAATTGGTTCGAATTTGACCAATTGAGATATCTGGGAACTTGATTATTTCTTCATTCGAAACGGACCTTTATTCTATTTCTATATTCTTTCTAGATCCAAGGACTAAACAATTCAAAAAAAAAAGAAGGAATAGATCCGATCCATAGGTTCCATACCTTGTTATAGAACTCATGCTTCATAGAAATATCGGATCAGATAGAGTCGGCGAATGAAGCAGTTTCATTAACAATTTACAGAACAGATTAAAAGTGCCAAAAAAGAAAGCATTGACTCCCCTCCCATATCTTGCATCTATAGTCTTTTTGCCCTGGTGGATCTCTCTCTCATTTAATAAAAGTCTGGAACCTTTAGTTACTAATTGGTGGAATACAAGGCAATCCGAAACTTTTTTGAATGATATTCAAGAGAAGAACGTTCTAGAAAGATTCATAGAATTAGAACAACTATTCCTGTTGGACGAAATGATAAAGGAGTACCCGGAGACACAGATACAAAAGCTTCGTATAGGAATCCACAAAGAAACAATACAATTGGTCAAAATGCACAATGAAGATCATATCCATATAATTTTGCATTTCTCGACAAATATAATCTGTTTTGCTATTCTAAGTGGTTATTCTATTCTGGGTAATGAAGAACTTGTCATTCTTAATTCTTGGGTTCAGGAATTCCTCTATAACTTAAGCGACACAATAAAAGCTTTTTCTATTCTTTTATTAACTGATTTATGTATCGGATTCCATTCGCCCCATGGTTGGGAACTAATGATTGGTTCGGTCTACAAAGATTTTGGATTTGCTCATAACAATCAAATTATATCTGGTCTTGTTTCCACTTTTCCAGTCATTCTAGATACAATTTTGAAATATTGGATCTTCCATTATTTAAATCGTGTATCTCCTTCACTTGTAGTGGTTTATCATTCAATGAATGAATGAAGAACTCATTTGATCTGCCGATATCAATCAAATCCGAATGTTACTTCGTACATAAACAAACCATTTTTAATCTGACTCACTCTTTATACTTCTACCCGTCTAAGGGATTCCCCCTCCAGTACAATGGCAGAATCGTGGATAGGGAACTATACTAGCTACCTACCTAATTTATTGTAGAAATTTCCGGGATCAATAATTGGACCATGCAAAATAGAAATACCTTTTCTTGGGTAAAGGAACAGATGACTCGATTCATTTCCGTATCGATCATGATATATGTCATAACTCGGACATCTATTTCAAATGCATATCCCATTTTTGCGCAGCAGGGTTATGAAAATCCACGAGAAGCAACTGGGCGTATTGTATGCGCCAATTGCCATTTAGCTAATAAGCCCGTGGATATTGAGGTTCCACAAGCTGTGCTTCCTGATACTGTATTTGAAGCAGTTGTTAGAATCCCTTATGATATGCAACTGAAACAAGTTCTTGCTAATGGGAAAAAGGGGGCTTTGAATGTGGGGGCTGTTCTTATTTTACCCGAGGGATTCGAATTAGCTCCCCCCGATCGTATTTCTCCCGAGATGAAAGAAAAGATAGGCAATCTGTCTTTTCAGAGTTATCGCCCCACTAAAAGAAATATTCTTGTGGTAGGTCCTGTTCCTGGTCAGAAATATAGGGAAATCGTCTTTCCCATTCTTTCCCCGGACCCTGCTACTAAGAAAGACGTTCACTTCTTAAAGTATCCCATATATGTAGGTGGGAACAGGGGAAGAGGTCAGATTTATCCCGATGGGAACAAGAGTAACAATACAGTCTATAATGCTACAGCAGCAGGTATAGTAAGCAGAATAGTACGTAAAGAAAAAGGGGGGTATGAAATAACCATAGCTGACGCATCGGATGGACACCAAGTGGTTGATATTATACCTCCAGGACCAGAACTTCTTGTTTCAGAGGGTGAATCTATCAAGCTTGATCAACCATTAACGAGTAATCCCAATGTGGGTGGATTTGGTCAGGGAGATGCAGAAATAGTACTTCAAGATCCATTACGTGTCCAAGGTTTGTTGTTCTTCTTGGCATCTGTTATTCTGGCACAAATCTTTTTGGTTCTAAAAAAGAAACAGTTTGAGAAGGTTCAATTGTCCGAAATGAATTTCTAGATCCACGGATTCATCAAGCTGGTAAAAAGAGCCGAATTGTTGTGATCGATGCAATTATGTATGATTCAAAAAAATCATGGAAAATGTTTTGCTTGCTTTGTTTATACTGTTTTTCTGCGAGATGCCGGAAATTGCTTGTATCCCATTCCTAGCAATAGTATGTATATTGCGAAGAAGACTACTTGATCCCCCCTTCTTTTTTTCAATCAAAATGGGAGTGTTGTGACTATGCTAGGCCTCCCATTGGCAGATTGTAAATGCCATGTAATGCATCAATAGTTTTTTTGTACCTAATAGAATCGAATTCTAATAGATAATAGGCATAAGTAGGAGGAGAATACACGCGGATAAATGAAAGGAACAAATGATTCTAGGAGGGATTACTCGTCTTCCTAATCTTCCACACAAGACAAGGGTGGAAAATTCCTTTTCTTGTGTGGAAATAATAATGATTCTTGATCCTGTTCGTCAAAGATTACTATTTATTTGATTTTCCAGTTCTATCGGAACTCGTTTGTTTCGATTCATAAGAAGTAGTGGACAAACAAAAAAAGAGGTGGGAGTAACTTACTGAGCAAATAAAACTTCTTCAATGAACTTATAAAAAAAAGTAAAAAAAGAAAATTTTAACTGTGATGAGATAATCAATAAGGATTGGGATATGCGCAAAAATCCAAGATTTCATCTTTTCGCCCGGAGCATTAAGAGTCTTTTTTTTGCTTGAAATTTTCTTTTTTCTTTTTCTAGAGTAAGATTAGTATCGAAATGATTTGCAGGATGTCTCATCTATAGAAATC